GCTAGCGTAGCTTAACTAAAGCATAACACTGAAGATGTTAAAATGGGCCCTAGAAAGCCCCGCAAGCACAAAGGCTTGGTCCTGACTTTATTATCAACTTTAGCCAAACTTACACATGCAAGTATCCGCACCCCTGTGAGAATGCCCTACAGTTCCCCATTCGGGAACAAGGAGCTGGTATCAGGCACAACCCCCTTGAGCCCATGACACCTTGCTTAGCCACACCCTCAAGGGAACTCAGCAGTGATAACACATTAAGCCATAAGTGAAAACTTGACTTAGTTAAAGCTAAGAGGGCCGGTAAAACTCGTGCCAGCCACCGCGGTTATACGAGAGGCCCAAGTTGACAAACACCGGCGTAAAGAGTGGTTAGGCTAAAACCCATACTAAAGCCGAACGTCTTCAAGACTGTTATACGCAACCGAAGATAGGAAGTTCAACCACGAAGGTGGCTTTATCTGAGCTGAGCCCACGAAAGCTAAGGAACAAACTGGGATTAGATACCCCACTATGCCTAGCCCTAAACATTGATAGTACTATACACCCACTATCCGCCCGGGAACTACGAGCAATAGCTTAAAACCCAAAGGACTTGGCGGTGCTTTAGATCCACCTAGAGGAGCCTGTTCTAGAACCGATAACCCCCGTTCAACCTCACCCTTCCTTGTTTATCCCGCCTATATACCGCCGTCGTCAGCTTACCCTGTGAGGGATTTATAGTAAGCAAAACTGGTACAACCTAAAACGTCAGGTCGAGGTGTAGCGTATGGAGGGGGAAGAAATGGGCTACATTCGCTATTACAGCGAACACGAATGATGTACTGAAACGTACATTTGAAGGAGGATTTAGCAGTAAGCAGGAAATAGAGCGTCCCGCTGAAACTGGCCCTGAAGCGCGCACACACCGCCCGTCACTCTCCCCAAAAACACCAACCAATTAACTAAAACCTAATAATTAAAGAGGGGAGGCAAGTCGTAACATGGTAAGTGTACCGGAAGGTGCACTTGGAAAAATCAGAGCGTGGCTAAGATAGAAAAGCATCTCCCTTACACTGAGAAGTCACCCGTGCAAATCGGGTCGCCCTGACGCCCAACAGCTAGCCCACCCAAACAATTTCAACAAGCCCCTGTTAATAACCCCTAAATACCCCCGTATTTAAATTAAACAAACCATTTTCCCCCCCTAGTATAGGCGATAGAAAGGGGACTACGGCGCAATAGAGAAAGTACCGCAAGGGAATGCTGAAAGAGAAGTGAAATAACCCAGTAAAGCCTAAAAAAGCAGAGATTTAAACTCGTACCTTTTGCATCATGATTTAGCGAGTGTACCCCAAGCAAAGAGCACTTTAGTTTGACGTCCCGAAACTAGGTGAGCTACTCCAAGACAGCCTATTAATAGGGCGTACCCGTCTCTGTGGCAAAAGAGTGGGGAGAGCTTTGAGTAGAGGTGATAAACCTACCGAACCTAGTTATAGCTGGTTGTCCAAGAAATGAATAGAAGTTCAGCCTTCTGGCTTCTCTTTTCACCCTAGTTTAACCCCTATTGATGCATTAAAGAAACCAAAAGAGTTAGTCAAAGGGGGTACAGCCCCTTTGAATCAAGACACAACTTTACCAGGAGGGTAAAGATCATAATAACTAAAGCTAGATATCTTGGTGGGCCTAAAAGCAGCCATCCCCTTAGAAAGCGTTAAAGCTCAGATATATTATTAAACCCTTCTTATCCTGATCACTAAATCTTACCCCCCTAATCGTACTGGACCGTCCCATGCCCCCATGGGAGTGACTATGCTAATATGAGTAATAAGAGAGCCAAAAGACTCTCTCCCTGCACACGTGTAAGTCGGAACGGACACCCCACCGACCCTTAACGGCCCCAAACAAAGAGGGCACTGGATAATAGACCAAACAACTAGAAAAAAATCCAAAAATTAACCGTTAATCCCACACAGGTGTGCCCCTAGGGAAAGACTAAAAGAAAGAGAAGGAACTCGGCAAACACACTAAGCCTCGCCTGTTTACCAAAAACATCGCCTCTTGCAAAACTCAAAAATAAGAGGTCCCGCCTGCCCTGTGACTATTTGTTTAACGGCCGCGGTATTTTGACCGTGCGAAGGTAGCGCAATCACTTGTCTTTTAAATGGAGACCCGTATGAATGGCATAACGAGGGCTTAACTGTCTCCTCTTTCAAGTCAATGAAATTGATCTCCCCGTGCAGAAGCGGGGATATAAACATAAGACGAGAAGACCCTATGGAGCTTTAGACACTACAGCAGTCCACGTTAAGCACCCTGAATAAAGGACTAAACCAAGTGGACCCTGCCCTAATGTCTTTGGTTGGGGCGACCGCGGGGAATTAAAGAACCCCCACGTGGAATGGGAACACTCTTCCTACAACTAAGAGCTACAGCTCTAGTAAACAGAACTTCTGACCAGCAAGATCCGGCAATGCCGATCAACGGACCGAGTTACCCTAGGGATAACAGCGCAATCCCCTTTTAGAGCCCATATCGACAAGGGGGTTTACGACCTCGATGTTGGATCAGGACATCCTAATGGTGCAGCCGCTATTAAGGGTTCGTTTGTTCAACGATTAAAGTCCTACGTGATCTGAGTTCAGACCGGAGTAATCCAGGTCAGTTTCTATCTATGCTATGCTCTTTTCTAGTACGAAAGGACCGAAAAGAAGAGGCCTATGCCAGAGGCACGCCTCCCCCCCACCTAGTGAAGTCAACTAAAATAGGCAAAAGGGCATGCCCCTATGCCTAAGAAAAAGGCATGTTAAGGTGGCAGAGCCCGGTAATTGCAAAAGACCTAAGCCCTTTCTACAGAGGTTCAATTCCTCTCCTTAACTATGATATCCACACTCATCACACACATTATTAACCCCCTCGCCTTTATTGTACCTGTTCTTCTAGCCGTCGCTTTTCTTACTCTCCTCGAACGGAAAGTGCTTGGGTACATGCAACTGCGAAAAGGTCCTAATGTTGTTGGACCCTACGGACTGCTACAACCTATCGCTGACGGCCTTAAACTCTTCACTAAAGAACCCGTTCGCCCTTCCACCTCATCCCCCGTACTATTCCTTCTTGCACCCATGCTAGCCCTAACCCTCGCCCTCACTCTTTGGGCCCCCATGCCCATACCCTACCCTGTTATTGACCTTAACCTAGGCATTTTATTCATCCTTGCCCTATCAAGCCTCGCAGTATACTCAATTTTAGGCTCAGGTTGAGCATCCAATTCAAAATACGCCCTCATTGGAGCCCTACGGGCGGTAGCCCAAACTATTTCCTATGAAGTCAGCCTTGGCTTAATTCTACTAAATATTATTATTTTCACAGGGGGCTTCACTTTACAAACCTTTAATGTAGCCCAAGAGAGCGTCTGACTAATCCTTCCCGCCTGACCGCTCGCCGCCATGTGGTATATCTCTACCCTAGCAGAAACTAACCGAGCCCCCTTTGACCTCACGGAAGGGGAATCTGAGCTAGTCTCAGGGTTTAACGTAGAGTACGCAGGGGGCCCATTTGCCCTATTTTTCCTAGCAGAATACGCCAATATCTTACTAATAAACACCCTTTCAGCCATTCTTTTCCTTGGGGCCTCCCACATTCCCATCATACCTGAACTTACAGCTATTAATCTAATGACTAAAGCAGCCCTACTTTCAGTAGTCTTTCTTTGAGTGCGAGCCTCATACCCCCGATTCCGATATGATCAGCTCATACACTTAATCTGAAAAAACTTCCTACCCCTTACTCTGGCCTTGGTTATCTGACATCTCGCCCTTCCCATTGCTTTTGCCGGACTGCCTCCGCAACTGTAGTCACGGAGCTGTGCCTGAAGTAAAGGGCCACTTTGATAGAGTGACTTATGGGGGTTAAAGTCCCCCCAACTCCTTAGAAAGAAGGGGTTCGAACCCTACCTAAAGAGATCAAAACTCTTAGTGCTTCCACTACACCACTTCCTAGTAAGGTCAGCTAATTAAGCTCTTGGGCCCATACCCCAAATATGTTGGTTAAACTCCTTCCTTTGCTAATGAACCCCTACATCTTGTCCACCCTTCTCTTTGGTTTAGGACTAGGAACCACCATCACTTTCGCTAGCTCCCATTGACTGCTCGCCTGAATAGGCCTAGAAATAAACACCTTAGCCATTATCCCCCTAATAGCCCAACACCACCACCCCCGAGCCGTTGAAGCTACCACTAAATATTTCCTCACACAAGCCACTGGAGCAGCGATGCTTCTGTTTGCAAGTACTACTAACGCCTGACTCACAGGGCAGTGAGATATTCAACAAATGTCCCACCCCCTTCCTGTTACCTTAATCACTCTAGCCCTAGCACTAAAAGTGGGCCTCGCCCCCCTTCACTCCTGGCTCCCCGAAGTATTGCAAGGACTAGACCTTACTACAGGACTTATTCTGTCGACTTGACAAAAATTAGCCCCATTTGCCCTACTCCTACAAATTCAACCCGCAAACCCCACGCTCCTTATTGCTCTAGGGCTCGCATCAACCCTTGTTGGCGGTTGGGGCGGCTTGAACCAAACACAGCTACGTAAAATTCTGGCCTACTCTTCCATCGCCCATCTTGGCTGAATAATTTTAATCGTACAATTCTCCCCCTCTCTGACACTCATTACCCTTCTTACATACCTAATCATAACCTTCTCAACATTCCTTGTATTTAAACTTAACAACTCTACTAATATTAATGCCCTTGCCACATCCTGAGCTAAAGCCCCCGCCCTTACATCTTTAACCCCCCTTATCCTCCTATCCTTAGGAGGGCTACCCCCACTTACAGGGTTCATACCAAAATGGCTTATTTTACAAGAACTCACTAAACAGGACCTGGCCGCTACCGCTACGCTGGCAGCCCTGACCGCCCTCCTCAGCCTATACTTTTATTTACGCCTATCCTACGCTATGACCCTCACCATGGCCCCCAACAACACAGCCGGTACAACTCCTTGACGCCTTTCTTCCCTACAAACCACTATACCCCTTGCTATCTCAACCACAGCCACCCTTCTTCTACTTCCCCTCACCCCCGCCACAGTTGCACTCTTGACCCTCTAAGAGACTTAGGCTAACACAAGACCAAGGGCCTTCAAAGCCCTAAGTGAGGGTGAGAATCCCCCAGTCCCTGATAAGACTTGCGGGATACTAACCCACATCTCCTGCATGCAAAACAGACACTTTAATTAAGCTAAAGCCTTCCTAGGTGGGTAGGCCTCGATCCTACAAACTCTTAGTTAACAGCTAAGCGCTCAAACCAGCGAGCATCCACCTACCTTTCTCTCGCCTTGTCTTACGGGTAGAGGCGAGAGAAAGCCCCAGCAGATGTTAGTCTGCCTCTTAAGATTTGCAATCTTATATGTGAAACACCTTGGGGCTCTTTGGTAAGAAGAGGGCTCAAACCTCTGTATATGGGGCTACAATCCACCGCTTAAAACTCAGCCATCCTACCTGTGGCCATCACACGATGATTCTTCTCGACCAATCACAAAGACATTGGCACCCTATATCTAGTATTTGGTGCCTGAGCTGGGATAGTAGGCACAGCCTTAAGCCTCCTAATTCGAGCTGAGCTAAGCCAACCCGGCGCCCTTTTAGGGGACGACCAGATTTATAATGTAATTGTTACAGCCCATGCTTTCGTAATAATTTTCTTTATAGTAATACCAATTATAATCGGGGGTTTCGGAAACTGACTAATTCCCTTGATGATCGGAGCCCCCGATATAGCATTTCCTCGAATGAATAACATGAGCTTTTGGCTCCTCCCTCCCTCTTTTTTATTACTCCTCGCCTCTTCAGGGGTTGAAGCAGGGGCCGGAACGGGGTGAACAGTTTACCCTCCCCTTGCTGGAAACCTGGCCCATGCAGGAGCCTCTGTCGACTTAACTATTTTCTCTTTACACTTAGCAGGGATTTCCTCAATTCTTGGAGCAATTAACTTTATTACAACCATCATTAACATAAAACCCCCTGCTATTTCTCAATATCAGACCCCTCTTTTCGTATGGTCTGTCCTCATTACAGCCGTTCTACTACTGCTCGCCCTTCCAGTCCTTGCGGCCGGTATCACAATGCTTCTTACAGATCGAAATCTTAATACCACCTTTTTCGACCCGGCAGGTGGTGGAGACCCCATCCTTTACCAGCACCTCTTTTGATTCTTTGGGCACCCTGAAGTATATATCCTTATCCTTCCTGGCTTCGGAATAGTCTCCCACATTGTGGCCTATTATTCGGGGAAAAAAGAACCTTTTGGATACATAGGCATAGTCTGAGCTATGATGGCCATCGGTCTTCTCGGTTTCATCGTATGAGCTCACCACATATTTACAGTGGGCATAGATGTGGACACACGTGCTTACTTTACTTCTGCTACAATAATCATTGCCATCCCCACAGGCGTTAAAGTTTTCAGCTGGCTTGCCACTCTTCACGGGGGCTCAATTAAGTGGGAAACACCCCTTTTATGAGCCCTTGGCTTTATCTTTCTTTTTACAGTTGGGGGACTAACAGGAATTGTACTTGCCAACTCCTCCCTTGACATTGTTCTACATGACACTTACTACGTAGTCGCTCACTTCCACTACGTCTTATCCATAGGAGCCGTATTCGCTATTGTTGCAGGCTTCGTTCACTGATTCCCACTCTTTTCAGGGTACACCCTCCACAGCACCTGAACAAAAATCCACTTCGGGGTGATATTCTTCGGTGTAAACCTCACCTTCTTCCCCCAACATTTCCTTGGTCTGGCTGGAATACCTCGACGATACTCCGACTACCCAGATGCCTACACCCTATGAAACACCGTATCCTCAATTGGCTCCTTAATCTCCCTAGTGGCAGTAATTATATTTCTGTTTATTATTTGAGAAGCATTCGCTGCTAAACGTGAAGTTCTAGCAGTAGAACTCACAACAACCAATGTCGAATGACTACACGGCTGCCCTCCCCCATATCACACATTCGAGGAGCCTGCATTTGTTCTAGTTCAATCAAACTAACGAGAAAGGGAGGAGTCGAACCCCCATGAACTGGTTTCAAGCCAGCCACATAACCGCTCTGTCACTTCCTTCATAAGACACTAGTAAAATAGTACATTACACCGCCTTGTCAAGGCAGAGTCGTGGGTTAAAGCCCCGCGTGTCTTGACCTTTAATGGCCCATCCCTCCCAACTAGGATTTCAAGATGCAGCTTCACCTGTTATAGAAGAACTTCTTCATTTTCACGATCACGCCTTAATAATCGTCTTTCTAATCAGCACTTTAGTACTTTACATTATTGTGGCCATAGTCTCCACAAAATTAACCAACAAGTACATTCTAGACTCCCAAGAAATTGAAATTATCTGAACCGTCCTCCCAGCAATCATTCTTATTCTCATCGCCCTTCCCTCCCTACGCATTCTCTATCTTATAGATGAAATTAATAGCCCACTTCTTACTATCAAAGCTGTCGGCCATCAATGATACTGAAGCTACGAATATACAGACTATGAAGACCTCGGGTTTGATGCCTATATGATTCCCACACAAGACTTAAACCCCGGTCAATTCCGACTTTTAGAGGCCGACCACCGAATAGTAATCCCAGTAGAATCCCCAATCCGAGTTTTAGTCTCTGCTGATGATGTCCTCCACTCCTGAGCAGTCCCAGCCCTCGGAATCAAAATAGATGCAGTCCCAGGACGTCTCAATCAAACAGCCTTCATTGCATCCCGCCCTGGTGTTTTCTATGGTCAGTGCTCTGAAATCTGCGGAGCAAATCACAGCTTTATACCCATCGTAGTTGAAGCAGTTCCCCTAGAACACTTTGAAAATTGATCATCACGAATACTTGAAGACGCCTCGCTAAGAAGCTAAACAGGGAACAGCGTTAGCCTTTTAAGCTAAAGATTGGTGCCTCCCAACCACCCTTAGCGACATGCCTCAGCTCAATCCCGCACCTTGATTTGCAATCCTAGTCTTTTCATGACTAATTTTCCTAGCCGTTATTCCCCCCAAAGTAGTGGCCCACACCTTCCCAAATGAACCGACGCTCCAAAGCGCCGAAAAACCCAAAACAGAATCCTGAACCTGACCATGACAGTAAGCCTCTTCGACCAGTTTATAAGCCCCACCCTCCTGGGAGTCCCCCTAATTGCCCTCGCTATTACTCTCCCCTGAGTTATATACCCCGCCCCTACAACCCGATGACTTAATAGCCGTTTCTTGGCCCTTCAAGGGTGGTTCATTAATCGCTTTACCCAGCAACTTCTTCTTCCCTTAAACCTAGGGGGGCACAAATGAGCTGCTCTCCTAACCTCTCTAATGATCTTTCTAATCACCATAAATATGCTAGGCCTGCTCCCTTATACTTTCACCCCCACAACACAACTTTCCCTAAATCTGGGCCTTGCCACACCCCTGTGACTAGCAACAGTAATCATTGGCATGCGAAATCAGCCAACCCATGCTTTAGGACACCTCCTCCCAGAAGGTACCCCCGGCCCTCTCATCCCCGTCCTTATTGTCATCGAAACAATTAGCCTATTCATCCGCCCCCTCGCACTAGGGGTACGACTGACAGCCAATCTGACCGCCGGTCATCTTTTAATCCAACTCATCTCAACGGCCGCCTTTGTCCTTCTCTCCTCAATACCCGCAGTAGCCCTACTAACATCCTCCGTTCTTGTCCTCCTTACCCTTCTAGAGGTTGCCGTCGCTATAATCCAAGCCTACGTATTTGTCCTTCTCTTAACTCTTTACCTTCAAGAAAACGTCTAATGGCCCATCAAGCACACGCATACCACATAGTTGACCCCAGCCCTTGACCTCTAACAGGAGCAATTGCTGCCCTATTGATAACATCAGGTCTCGCAACCTGGTTCCACTTCCAATCCACAACCCTCATAACACTTGGAACAATCCTTCTTCTACTCACCATATTCCAATGATGACGTGACATCGTACGAGAAGGCACTTTCCAAGGCCACCACACGCCCCCCGTTCAAAAAGGTCTTCGCTACGGAATAATTCTTTTTATTACCTCTGAAGTCTTCTTTTTCCTCGGCTTCTTTTGAGCTTTTTACCACGCAAGTCTCGCACCCACTCCCGAATTAGGGGGCTGCTGACCCCCCACAGGCATTACCACCTTAGACCCCTTTGAAGTCCCCCTACTTAATACGGCCGTTCTTCTTGCCTCTGGAGTAACAGTTACCTGGACCCATCACAGCATTATGGAAGGAGAACGAAAACAGGCAGTCCAATCCCTTGCACTGACAATTCTCCTTGGGTTCTACTTCACATTCCTACAAGGCTTAGAATACTACGAGGCTCCCTTTACAATCGCAGACGGGGTATACGGCTCTACCTTTTTCGTGGCTACCGGATTTCACGGCCTCCACGTAATTATTGGCTCCACATTTTTAGCCGTTTGTCTAATCCGTCAAATTCTACACCATTTTACATCTGAACACCACTTCGGATTCGAAGCAGCCGCCTGATATTGACACTTCGTAGACGTTGTATGACTATTCCTCTATATCTCAATCTACTGATGAGGATCTTAATTTTTCTAGTACTAAATGACAGTATAAGTGACTTCCAATCACCCGGTCTTGGTTAAAGCCCAAGGAAAGATAATGAACCTAGTTACAACTGTGCTCACCATCACCACCCTTCTCTCCATTGTCCTGGCTATTGTGTCTTTTTGACTCCCTCAAATGACCCCAGACCACGAAAAACTCTCCCCCTACGAATGCGGCTTTGACCCCGTAGGGTCTGCCCGCCTGCCTTTTTCACTCCGATTCTTTTTGGTCGCTATCCTTTTTTTACTCTTCGACTTGGAAATCGCCCTCCTTCTCCCCTTACCCTGGGGAGACCAACTAACAACCCCCTTAGTAACCTTCCTCTGAGCCACAGCTGTTCTAACGCTCCTCACCTTGGGCCTGATTTACGAATGACTTCAAGGTGGCCTAGAATGAGCTGAGTAGATAATTAGTTTAAAGAAAACCTTTGATTTCGGCTCAAAAACTTATGGTTAAAGTCCATAATTGCCTAATGACCCCCGTTCACTTTGCCTTCTCATCGGCTTTCATATTAGGATTAACCGGCCTAGCCTTCCATCGAACCCACCTGCTTTCCGCCCTTCTGTGTTTAGAAGGAATAATACTGGCTTTATTTATTGCCCTCTCCCTTTGAACCTTACAATTAGGCTCCACAAACTTCTCCGCAGCCCCAATGCTCTTACTAGCATTTTCAGCTTGTGAAGCAAGCGCAGGGCTTGCCCTTCTGGTAGCCACTGCACGCACTCACGGCACCGACCGACTTCAAAGCCTAAACCTCCTACAATGCTAAAAATTTTAATTCCTACCCTCATGCTTATTCCCACCGCTTGAATAGTTCGCCCCAAATGGCTTTGACCTACTACCCTCATACATAGCCTACTAATTGCCTTAATCAGCCTCTCTTGACTCATCAATATGGCAGAGACCGGGTGATCTAGTCTTAACTTTTATATAGCTACAGACCCCCTATCCACCCCTCTTCTGGTGCTTACTTGTTGGCTGCTCCCTCTTATAATTTTAGCTAGCCAAAATCACACTGCATCTGAGCCCCTCAACCGACAACGAACCTACCTAACCCTTTTAACATCCCTCCAAATTTTTCTCATCCTAGCTTTCGGGGCCACCGAAATCATTATGTTTTACATTATATTTGAAGCCACCCTTATCCCTACCCTTATTCTTATTACTCGCTGAGGAAATCAAACCGAACGTCTGAATGCCGGCGTTTATTTTCTATTTTACACCCTTGCCGGATCCCTCCCCCTTCTCGTTGCCCTCCTCCTCCTCCAAAATAGCACTGGCACCCTATCACTTTTAACTATTCAATACTCCGACCCTGTTGAACTCTCTTCCTACGCACACAAACTATGGTGGGCTGGCTGCCTCCTCGCATTTCTAGTAAAAATGCCCCTATACGGCGTACATCTCTGGCTACCAAAAGCACATGTTGAAGCCCCCGTCGCAGGCTCAATAATTCTGGCTGCTGTACTTTTAAAACTCGGGGGCTATGGCATGATACGAATAGTAGTCATACTTGAACCCCTAACTAAAGAGTTAAGTTACCCCTTTATTATTTTTGCTTTATGAGGTGTAATCATAACCGGCTCCATTTGCCTTCGTCAAACGGATCTTAAATCTCTTATTGCCTACTCCTCCGTAAGCCACATGGGGCTCGTTGTAGGGGGCATTCTCATTCAAACCCCCTGGGGATTCTCTGGGGCCCTTATCCTCATAATTGCCCACGGCCTAGCATCCTCCGCACTTTTTTGCCTTGCTAACACAAGCTACGAGCGAACACACAGCCGAACTATGCTACTAGCCCGAGGACTACAAATGATTCTCCCCCTCATAACAGCCTGATGATTTATTGCTAGTCTTGCTAATCTAGCACTTCCTCCCCTGCCTAATCTAATGGGAGAACTGATAATCATTACTTCTTTATTTAACTGATCATGATGAACCATCATCTTAACCGGGGCTGGAACACTTATTACTGCAAGTTATTCCCTCTATATGTTCCTCATAACTCAACGGGGGCCCCTTCCAGCACACATTATTGCCTTAAGCCCCTCCCACACACGAGAACACCTCCTCATAGCCCTTCACCTTATCCCCCTAATCCTGCTCATCCTAAAACCTGAGCTAATTTGAGGGTGGGCCTCCTGTAGATATAGTTTAACCAAAATATTAGATTGTGATTCCAAAGACAGGGGTTAAAATCCCCTTATCCACCGAGAGAGGCTCGCCAGCAACGAAGACTGCTAATCTCCGCGACCTTGGTTGGACCCCAGGGCTCACTCGGACAGCTTCTAAAGGATAACAGCTCATCCGTTGGTCTTAGGAACCAAAAACTCTTGGTGCAAATCCAAGTAGTAGCTATGCACCCCACTTCACTAATAATAACTTCGAGTCTAATTATTATTTTTACATTGTTAACATACCCCGTGCTCTCGACCTTGACTCCTCGTATTCAATCTCCGAACTGAGCCACAACACACGTCAAGACAGCAGTAAAACTAGCGTTCTTCGTCAGCCTTCTTCCCCTCTTTCTATTTTTCAACGAGGGGGCCGAAACAATCGTCACCTCATGAACTTGAATAAACACCACATGCTTTGATATCAACATTAGCTTAAAATTTGACCACTACTCAATTATCTTTACCCCCATCGCCCTCTATGTCACCTGGTCTATCCTTGAGTTTGCATCTTGATACATACACTCAGATCCCAACATAAGCCGGTTTTTCAAATATCTATTAATTTTCCTTATTGCTATAATCATCCTAGTAACAGCAAACAATATATTCCAACTATTCATTGGTTGAGAAGGCGTGGGCATCATATCTTTCCTTCTTATCGGCTGATGGTACGGTCGAGCAGATGCCAACACCGCCGCTCTGCAAGCCGTTGTATACAACCGAGTGGGGGACATCGGCCTGATCTTTGCCATGGCATGAATAGCTATAAATCTTAACTCCTGAGAGATGCAACAAATTTTTGTGGCCTCTAAAGACTTCGATTTAACCTTTCCCCTATTAGGACTAATCCTCGCCGCCACCGGCAAGTCCGCCCAATTCGGTCTTCATCCTTGGCTTCCCTCTGCCATAGAGGGCCCTACGCCGGTATCTGCCCTACTACACTCAAGCACAATGGTCGTTGCTGGTATTTTTCTACTGGTTCGCATAAGCCCCCTCCTAGAAAACAACCAAACTGCTTTAACCACCTGCCTCTGCCTGGGCGCTCTAACAACTCTTTTTACAGCCACCTGCGCGCTCACCCAAAACGATATTAAGAAAATCGTTGCCTTCTCAACATCCAGCCAACTGGGCCTAATAATGGTTACCATCGGACTTAACCAACCCCAACTCGCCTTCCTACACATCTGTACCCATGCCTTCTTTAAGGCAATACTTTTTCTCTGCTCAGGCTCCATTATCCACAGCTTAAACGATGAACAAGACATTCGTAAAATAGGGGGCATACACCACCTCACCCCTTTCACCTCGTCTTGTTTAACAATCGGAAGCCTCGCCCTTACCGGAACCCCCTTCCTAGCAGGCTTCTTTTCAAAAGATGCCATCATTGAAGCCCTAAACACATCCCACCTAAACGCCTGAGCCCTCACTCTTACCCTCCTAGCCACTTCTTTCACCGCCATCTACAGCCTACGCGTAGTCTATTTCGTATCCATGGGCCACCCTCGATTTAACTCACTCTCCCCCATTAATGAAAACAACCCCGCCGTAATTAACCCAATCAAACGTCTAGCTTGAGGAAGTATCGTTGCTGGTCTCCTAATCACCTCTAGCATCACCCCCCTAAAAACCCCAATTATAACTATACCCCCGCTACTTAAACTGGCCGCCCTCGCCGTCACAATTACTGGCCTCATTCTAGCCTTAGAGCTAGCATCTCTAACAAGTAAACAATACCAAACCACCCCCCACCTGGCCCCCCATCACTTCTCTAACATACTCGGATTTTTCCCAACGATCATTCATCGCCTCACCCCTAAAATTAACTTAGTTTTAGGACAAACAATTGCTAGTCAAATAGTAGACCAAACCTGACTTGAAAAAACGGGCCCCAAAGCTATCGCCACCGCAAGCCTCCCATTAATTACCACCACCAGCAACACCCAGCAAGGACTAATTAAAACATATCTAGCTTTATTCCTACTCACTCTCACCCTTACTGTTCTCCTGACCTTAAACTAGACTGCCCGAAGCGTCCCTCGACCCAAGCCCCGAGTTAACTCCAAAACAACAAATAACGTAAGTAAAAGCACCCAAGCACTTAATACCAATATTCCCCCTCCCACCGAATACATAAGAGCCACCCCACCCATGTCCCCCCGAAACACAGAAAAATCCCCAAGCTCATCAGCTGGTACTCAAGACGCTTCATATCACCCACCCCAAACAGTGCTTGAAATTACCACCACCCCCACAACATACATAATCATATATAACAAAACTGGACGACTTCCTCAACTCTCTGGAAACGGCTCTGCAGCCAGTGCTGCTGAATATGCAAACACTACCAACATCCCACCCAAGTAAATTAAAAACAGAACTAAAGATAAAAAGGGCCCTCCGTGGCCCACCAAAACCCCGCACCCCATGCCTGCTACAACCACCAACCCCAAAGCAGCAAAATAAGGAGAAGGATTAGAAGCAACAGCTACTAAGCCCAACACCAAACCCAATAAGAACAAAGACATAATATAGGTCATAATTCCTGCCAGGAATTTAACCAGGACTAATGGCTTGAAAAACCACCGTTGTTATTCAACTACAAGAACCTTAATGGCAAGCCTACGAAAAACTCACCCCCTACTCAAAATCGCAAACAGTGCAGTAGTTGACCTTCCCACCCCCTCGAATATCTCAGTGTGGTGAAACTTTGGGTCCCTACTTGGTCTCTGTTTGATTGTTCAAATCCTAACAGGACTATTCCTCGCTATACACTACACCTCTGATATCGCAACCGCTTTCTCATCTGTTGGTCACATCTGCCGAGACGTAAACTATGGATGACTTATCCGCAACCTCCACGCCAACGGCGCCTCTTTCTTCTTCATCTGTATCTATGCCCACATCGGACGAGGCTTATATTACGGTTCCTACCTCTATAAAGAGACTTGGACAGTTGGTGTAGTCCTTCTCCTTCTTGTAATAATGACCGCCTTTGTTGGATACGTACTACCTTGAGGCCAAATATCTTTTTGAGGCGCTACCGTCATCACTAACCTCCTCTCTGCAGTACCCTACATTGGCAACGCCCTCGTACAATGAATCTGAGGGGGCTTCTCAGTAGACAACGCAACCCTAACCCGATTCTTTGCCTTCCACTTTCTATTCCCCTTCCTCATTGCAGGGGCGACCCTCATTCACCTATTGTTCCTCCACCAAACTGGCTCCACCAATCCCCTCGGTTTAAACTCAGACGCAGATAAAATCTCTTTCCACCCCTACTTCTCGTATAAAGACCTACTAGGCTTTGCCGCACTTCTTATTGCCCTTACAGCCCTGGCCCTATTTTCCCCTAACCTCTTAGGAGACCCCGACAACTTCACCCCTGCCAACCCCCTAGTGACTCCCCCTCACATCAAGCCTGAGTGATACTTCTTATTTGCCTACGCCATCCTACGTTCCATCCCTAATAAACTCGGAGGTGTCTTAGCCCTCTTAGCTTCCATTCTAGTTCTTTTAGTAGTGCCCATCCTACATACATCAAAACAACGCGGCTTAACCTTCCGCCCTCTCACTCAATTCCTATTTTGAACCCTCATCGCAGACGTTGCCATTCTCACCTGAATCGGAGGCATGCCTGTAGAAGACCCCTTCATTATCATCGGCCAAATTGCATCCGTCCTATACTTCTTCCTCTTCTTAACCCTATTCCCACTAGCCGGCTGAATGGAAAACAAGGCTCTAGGGTGGTCTTGCAGTAGTAGCTCAGTGTCAGAGCATCGGTCTTGTAAACCGAACGCCGGAGGTTAAAATCCCCCTTACTGCTCAAAGAAAGGAGATTCTAACTCCTACCCCTAACTCCCAAAGCTAGGATTCTAAACTAAACTATTCCTTGGCTTATGTACCAATTTCAATGTATGATTAAATACATATCACATATGTATAATAACCATTAATGTTATTTTAACCATTAATGTTATTTTAACCATTAATGTTATTTTAACCATTAATGTTATTTTAACCATTAATGTTATTTTAACCATTAATGTTATTTTAACCATTAATGTTATTTTAACCATTCATATTACTTAAAGATATGTATGTATAATCACCATCTCTTTATTTTAACCATTCATATTACTTAAAGATATGTATGTATAATCACCATCTCTTTATTTTAACCATTCATATTACTTAAAGATATGTATGTATAATCACCATCTCTTTATTTTAACCATTCATATTACTTAAAGATATGTATGTATAATCACCATCTCTTTATTTTAACCATTCATATTACTTAAAGATATGTATGTATAATCACCATCTCTTTATTTTAACCATTCATATTACTTAAAGATATGTATGTATAATCACCATCTCTTTATTTTAACCATTCATATTACTTAAAGATATGTATGTATAATCACCATCTCTTTATTTTAACCATTCATATTACTTAAAGACAAGTTTGTGTAATAACCATCTCTTTATTTCAAACACTAATTGTTATTTAAAGATATTTATATATAAAATCCCCATTAATTTATTTTAACCATTTTACATTATTTAAAGATATTTATATATAAAATCCCCATTAATTTATTTTAACCACTCAATATTATTTTAAATGCATATGTTTAAATAAGCCCACAGCGAAATAACCCATTATGTTTTCACGATATTACGAAGAAGAATATAAACCATTTAAAACTTAATTTTACATTTATATTAAATCAAGGATGGCTAGAGATTTAAAAATCCAACATTCATACTTCTTAGTAATAACAGTATGTTTGTACAATACCTCAATAAATAAAAACACGGGATGCGGTAAGAGCCTACCATCAGTTGATTCCTTAATGATAACGTTTATTGAAGGTGAGGGACAAGTATTTGTGGGGGTCGCACACAGTGAATTTTTCCTGGCATTTGGTTCCTATTTCAGGGCCATCAATTGATATTACTCCTCCCACTTTCATCGACGCTTACATAAGTTAATGGTGGAGAACATCACCGAGATGACTCAGCATGCCGGGCTTTCACTCCAGTGAGCAAGTGGTTCTCTTTTCTTTTTTCCTTTCACCTGGCATAACAGAGCGCACACGGTAATAACTAATAAGGGTGAGCATTTATCTCGCTCAGCGAGTAAATATTTTGAGTGTTGAAAAGATTTTCTAATAAGAATTGCATACTGATATCTCAAGAGCATAAATGATGATTTCTCAATCGAAACATCCCTATAAGTGCCCCTGGTTTACTCGCGTTAAACCCCCCCTACCCCCCTAAACTCCTGAGATCACTAAGACTCCTGTAAACCCCCCGGAAACAGGAAAACCTCGAGTTGCTTATTTGGGCTTAAAATGTGCTTATTTACATTATTAAAATAATGCATTT